GAATCTATTATTTCGATTTGTTATTTGTTATTGAATTGCGTGCGCATAAAGACCATAAAACGCATAAAGACCATAAAAAGAGTTTCGTTTTATGGTTCTTTCATATACGTTTTCTTTAATTGAATGAACGTTCTGATTCTCAATTTATCAAAATACTTCAATTGGTACACGCAAGAAATAGGCTAATTCAGCAGCCTTTTGTTCAATTTCTCGTGGAGTCAAATTCTCATCAGTACGGGTCAAGGGAATGGACCCCTGGCCTCGGATGTCCATATAAAGAACACGACGAGCATAAATACCCTCTTTAACTTCTATTCTAACGGACTGAATATCTTTTATAAGGAATCGGAGGAATATGCGACGATTTTTTCCCGGAAATCCCCAACGAAAAATACAGACTATTCCTTCCTTTCTATCGAATCGATCATAACCACTACCTACATTCCAGGAAATTGTGCACCACAAATAAGAGCTAATAAAGAGACCCGCAATTCCGTAGAAAGACATCACGATTCCTTGTGGAAAAAAAATGATTTGCTGAGGCGGAAAAAAAGATAGCAAATTTCTACCAAGATAACTGGAAGTTCCAACTAATAAGAAGCCTAATGAACCTAAAAAAAGGATCAAGGCCCAGCAGAAATTACTTATTTTTCGAGACCCCGTTATAAGTTCTATCCATATATCGTCTGATCGCCAAGTCATACTTTACTCGATTGCATTTTATTGGAATTGAGATAATACCCCAGAGAAATTTGACTTTACTTTTTTGTTTCCGAAGTAACTCTCATCAACTAGCACTAGTTTGAGGTGAACTAGCACTAGTTTGATGTCAACCTTTAGGAGTAATTCATCAAATTGGTTAAATCTAAAATAATAACATACTCTTTATTTAATACGATCCCACTATACATATCGATATACATATAGATTCACCGACTACATTTCAGCCATCCAGAGATCCTGATCTATTTGAAAATTGCTAGAATTGATATATCCATATATCATGTTTCTGCGGGCATAAGAGTTTTTTCCTTTATGTTCGGTGGAAATCACATGTTATACTATATTCCAATAAATAGATATCCGTGTTATGATACAAGTCCACGTTTTCAAAAAAAAAATGGATGAGATTGGGTCCCAGCGGATCTAAACAATCTTGTTTTTTTGAACATGAAGAAATAAAGAAGCCATTGCAATTGCCGGAAAGACTAGGCCTACTAACGGCACAAAAATAGATGGAAGGTTCAAATTTGTCATAGAAGGGGTACCTCGATTTACTATTTGTATCTGTTATTATGTTATTATATAAATAAAGATATCTTGTAATAATTATAATTAAATTAAGAATTTGAATTCTAATTAGATAATATTTATTATTAATAGAATTTGAAGAATTTAAAATTCTTAGTATAGATCGAAGTATCGATATATCTAAATCTAACTGAGTACGTATAATAAGAATAAGTGCAAAGAATGTAGAACTGTAGAACTAAATAAATGGACTTATTCATCTCCTCCATGAGAAAGATATGTATGATAATGATAATAAACTTTATTATTTTTCTTCATTTCTTTGTCTTTTGTTCTTGTCTTCTAATTTTCTAAAAATAGATAAAGAGTTTTTTACCGATTATCGAAGGATTCGTTCGAATCCGACCCAACATGGATTTTTAGCTAAAATGGTTTTTCGGTAGATAGAGAAAGATACAAAACTCTATTATCTATATTGAAATTTCAAATTATATACCTAAGACAAGACCAAATTCGTTTTATTTTACTAATTTCACGAACGGAAGAACTCACTCTTGGTGATAAAGGTTTCTTGATTCGTAATCAGGAATATAGGTCAAAAAAAGAGTTATCCTCAACTTTCGTTTTGATTCTTTCTACAATTCGATCTTCTATCACCAAAGAAAAGGCCATTATTATCTTATTTACTTTGATTCCGATAAACTAACTACTTTTTGCTACAAACACAAAAAAAATAATTGAACTTAGTGCTCTACTTGATTTTGCTTGACTTTTGATTCAAAGGAAAAAAGGCGTGGAGCTTAAATAACTCACTCAGAACGCTTTTTAAAAGATTACGTGGTACAATTAGGTCGAATAAACCCTTCTGGAATAAGTATTCAGCTGCTTGTGAACCTTCGGGTACTGTTTTATTCAATGTTTGTTCAATTACTCTTTTACCTGCAAATGCAATGTAGGCATTGGGTTCGGCAATAATGATATCCCCCAACATACCAAAACTAGCTGTCACTCCACCAGTTGTCGGAGATGTAAGGATTGATACATAAAATAATTTTTTATTTAATTGATAATCATATAAAGCAGACGATATTTTAGCCATTTGCATCAAGCTCAAACTTCCTTCCTGCATGCGCGCCCCCCCAGAAGCACACACTATAATAAGAGGTAAATTTTGATTGGCAGCGTGTTCAATCAAACGGGTGATTTTCTCTCCGACTACGGATCCCATACTACCCCCCATAAACTGAAA